TAAGAAATTTTTTAAGTCAAAAATGAATATTTGTGAACAATGTGGGTCTCATTTGAAAATGAGTAGTTCAGATAGAATTGAACTTTCGATTGATCCGGGCACTTGGAATCCTATGGATGAAGAGATGATCTCTCTAGATCCCATTGACTTTCATTCAGAGGAGGAACCTTATAAAGATCGTATTGATTCTTATCAAAGAAAGACAGGATTGACCGAGGCTGTTCAAACTGGTACTGGTCAACTAAATAATATTCCCGTAGCAATTGGGGTTATGGATTTTATGTTTATGGGAGGTAGTATGGGATCCGTTGTAGGCGAGAAAATTACACGTTTGATCGAGTATGCTACCAATAAATTTTTACCTCTTATTCTAGTGTGTGCTTCTGGAGGAGCACGCATGCAAGAAGGAAGTTTGAGCTTGATGCAAATGGCTAAAATTTCTTCTGCTTTATTTGATTATCAATTAAATAAAAAGTTATTTTATGTATCAATCCTTACATCTCCTACTACTGGTGGAGTGACAGCAAGTTTTGGTATGTTAGGAGATATAATTATTTCCGAACCCAACGCTTACATTGCATTTGCGGGTAAAAGAGTAATAGAACAAACATTGAATAAGACAGTACCTGAAGGTTCACAAGCGGCTGAATATTTATTCCATAAGGGCTTATTCGATCCAATTGTACCCCGTAATCTTTTAAAAGGCGTTCTTAGTGAGTTATTTCAGTTCCACACTTTCTTTCCAAAATGAAATCAACAAGTAGACTTTTTCTCTTTTTCATCCCTATCACTGATTACTAAACAGTAAACCTCTATAACATAAACATAAAAGAGCACTCTTTTTTCCACAAAATCAAATAAAGCAAGAAGGCAAATAAACTGAAATCCTAATTATAATGATTATAAGATATCTTTATAACAGGTACAAATATTAAATCGAGGTATTCATTCTATGACAACTTTCACCAGCATACCCTCTATTTTTGTGCCTTTGGTAGGCCTAGTTGTTCCGGCAATTGCAATGGCTTCTTTATCTCTTCATGTTCAAAGAAACAAGATTTTTTAGATATGATGGATCCTCTTCTTTGTATTTCTTTTTCAAAACTTAGACAACTTAGACTTGGATCATAACACAGATATATATTTTGTAGAATATGGGATAACATGGTACTTCCTCCGAAGATAAAGGACACATAACCGAAAGAGTTATTAATGCGTGCGTAAACATGAAGATATATGTCTAAATCAATTACATCTATTTGAAAATGTAGCAGTAGTGGTATCAGGGCGGGTGACTGAAAGAAAAGGAAAAAGGGATTCGATGAGTTATTCTTAAGAGTTCACGTCCGAGAGTACTAGTTGATGAGCGTTACTTCGGAAATTGAAAAAAAAAGTAAAGTCAAAGCCATTTTGGTTATTCTCCCAATTCCAATAAAATACAACATGAATTGTCGATCAGAACGTATATGGATAGAACTTATAGCAGGGTCTCGAAAAACAAGTAATTTCTGCTGGGCCTTTATCCTGTTTTTTGGTTCATTAGGGTTCTTATTGGTTGGAACTTCTAGTTATCTTGGCCGGAATTTAATATCTTTATTTCCTTCTGAACAAATCCTTTTTTTTCCACAAGGGATCGTGATGTCTTTCTACGGGATTGCAGGGCTCTTTATTAGCTCCTACTTGTGGTGCACGATTTCGTGGAATGTGGGTAGTGGTTACGATTTATTCGATAAAAAGGAAGGAATAGTGTGTATTTTTCGTTGGGGATTTCCTGGAAAAAATCGTCGTATCTTCCTCCGATTCTTTATGAAAGATATTCAGTCCCTCAGAATAGAAGTTAAAGAGGGTATTTATGCTCGTCGTGTCCTTTATATGGAAATCCGAGGTCAGGGGGCCATTCCGTTGACTCGTACTGATGAGAATTTGACTCCACGAGAAATTGAGCAAAAAGCGGGCGAATTGGCTTATTTCTTGCGTGTACCAATTGAAGTCTTTTGAAATGAATTAAAGAATTTTTTTTTTTATTTTCTATTTTGAGAGTTTGTGGGATAAGGGATCTCTTTCATCTCGAAATACGAATAATATTCATTGGTTAAAGCAGCCTCTTGGGGTGGGGTATATTCATTGAAAAGATGTAATTGCTTCGAATTGGAGCAATTGAACTGTCCTAGAAACATTGTTTCTTCATTCGACTTTCAAATGTACTTTGATTCAAAAGTCAATTTATTTATTCTTTCTAAATTCAAAAGAAAGGGCTAGCCACTGAATCAAAAACAAAATGGGGATAGATTCATAGTCTCGCTACTTTGTAAGAAAAGGAATAAAACTTATCTTTGCTAGAACTATTAGATTGTATAGAATTGACGACGTGGGTTGATTCAAAATTCACAGACGAAAAATGGAAAAAAAGAAAGTGTTCACTCTCCTTTTATATCTTGCATCTATAGTCTTTTTGCCCTGGTGGGTCTCTTTCTCATTTCAAAAAAGTCTAGAATCTTGGATTACTAATTGGTGGAATACTAGGGAATTCGAAACTTTTTTGAACGAAAAAACTATTCTTGAAAAATTCATAGAATTAGACGAGCTCTTCCTCTTGGAAGAAATGATAAAGGAATACCCGGAAACACATTTACAAAAGCTGGGAATCCACAAAGAAACGATCCAATTGATCAAGATGCACAACGAAGGCCGTATCCATAAGATTCTCCAGTTCTCGACAAATATAATATATTTCCTTGTTTTAAGTGGTTATTCTATTCTCGGTAATCAAGAACTCGTTTTTATTAATTCTTGGTTTCAAGAATTCCTATATAATTTAAGCGACACAATAAAAGTATTTTCTATTCTTTTATTAACGGATTTATGTCTAGGATTTCATTCGCCCCACGGCTGGGAACTATTGATTGGTTCTATTTACAAAGATTTTGGATTTGCTCAGAATGAGCAAATTATATCTGGTCTTGTTTCCACTTTTCCAGTTATATTAGATACAATTTTTAAATATTGGATCTTCCGCTATTTAAATCGTCTGTCTCCCTCACTTGTAGTGATTTATCATTCAATGAATGACTGAAAAAGAATCCACTGATCCAATTCTACTCTATTGTGATTTTGTACATAAGCAAAACGTTCAAAATCATACTTCTTCTTTTATCCCCATCCAGGGTATTTTGATTCTTCTTATATTCCATTATTCCATTAGAATTATAGAATTATTTCATTTCAGTAAATAGCAGAATCTTGGATAGGGAACCATATTAGCGACCTACCTCATTTTATTGTATAAATTTTTGGAATCAACCATTGGACCATGCAAACTAGAAATAACCTTTCTTGGATAAAGGAAGAGATTACTCGATCCGTTTCCGTATTGCTCATTATTATATATATAATGGCTGGGGCATCCATTTCAAATGCATATCCCATTTTTGCACAGCAGGGTTATGAAAATCCACGAGAAGCCACTGGACATATTGTATGCGCCAATTGCCATTTAGCAAATAAACCCGTGGATATTGAGGTTCCGCAAGCGGTACTTCCTGATACTGTATTTGAGGCAGTTGTTCGAATTCCTTATGATAAGCAACTTAAACAAGTTCTTGCTAATGGCAAAAAAGGGGCCTTGAATGTGGGGGCTGTTCTTATTTTACCGGAGGGGTTTGAATTAGCCCCCCCTGATCGTATTTCGCCTGAGATAAAAGAAAAGATGGGTAATCTTTCTTTTCAGAGCTACCGACTTACTAAAAAAAATATTCTTGTGATAGGTCCTGTTCCTGGTCAAAAATATAGTGAAATTTCTTTTCCTATTCTTTCCCCCGACCCCGCTACTAAGAAGGATGTTCACTTCCTAAAATATCCCATATATGTAGGTGGAAACCGAGGAAGGGGTCAGATTTATCCTGATGGGAGCAAGAGTAATAATACAGTTTATAATGCTACAGCAGCGGGTAGAGTAAGCAAAATTATACGAAAAGAAAAAGGGGGGTACGAAATAATCATAGCGGATGCATCGGATGGACATCAAGTAGTTGATATTTTACCTCCAGGACCAGAACTTCTTGTTTCAGAAGGCGAATCTATCAAATTTGATCAGCCATTAACGAGTAATCCTAATGTGGGTGGATTTGGTCAGGGGGATGCGGAAATAGTACTTCAAGACCCATTACGTGTCCAAGGTCTTTTGTTCTTCTTCGCATCGGTTTTTTTGGCACAAATCTTTTTGGTTTTGAAAAAGAAACAGTTTGAGAAGGTTCAATTGTCCGAAATGAATTTCTAGATCTACGGATTTAGTAAACAAGTTCGTAAAAAGAAGAAAGCTTTTCTTTATCATTTATAGAACGTAGTCAAAGAATACCGTATCAACTTTGATGGAATACTAAAATAGAGAAAGAAAGGTTCTATTAAGACAAAAGAAGACAAAAGAAGGGGTTTGCATGATATTGGATCCACATAACTTTCCATAATTTTCAGTTCTATAAAAACTATCAGAATTCTAATAACTATCTATTTAAATTCTAATAACTATCTATTTATATATATGTATATTATATATAGTATGGTTGTGCCATCGATGAAAAATAAAAGAAAAATCTAAAAATCTATTTATTCTTTCTTTCTTCTAAGTTTGAAAGTAGCGAGAGATAGTATTGATAAACAAATATTATTAATCAATGAATGAATTTCGTTTTTCAAAAGTATCATCAAAAAAATGAAATTCAGTTTTTTGAAACGTTGGGACAAGGAATACATTTTTTTTCATTTATGCGAACAAAAAAATGTATTGATTATTAAGAACTCCACGCGACCCCCCTTTAAATATATAATAGGCTGATTCGAGGGGGTACGCGGAGTTCTTACGTTTTCGTATCTATAACTATGTTCGTCTGATTACTACAGGGATGAACCCAATCCGGAATATGAACCATAAAAGAAAATACCTATTAAACCGATCACAAGAATACCAGCCACAGTACCTATTATCCAAAGAGGAATCCTTCCAG